GAGGCCAGGTCATTTGACGGAAATGGAAGGCTTTCCCCTATTAGATTAGAGAGGGCCCTATGGGGTAAAGGGAAGTGCATGAATTCTTGGAAAAAGAGGAAGCGAGCCTATCTAAATAATGTAAAAAAGGAAATTCAATGAACAGATAGAGTCAACGGTACAACAGACAGCGCTGCCTACACGCGAAGACGCTTCCGAGGTCGAGCAGTCTCAATTAATTGAACTACAGGTCCGTAGGAATGCTGGGCCACAAAGAATGGCATGAGCCGCATGCGGGGAGACCCGCACGTACGGTTTTTAGGGGGATCTGGTCGAAAGACCGGCCGGCGCCCACCCGACTAGAGGGACTGAGAAATTAATAGAGTACAAAACTTATCTTCAAGCTTTACCTTATTTTGATCGTTTAGAGGGCGATCGCGGAGTCACTGAATGAAGTCCTCCGTTTCTTTCGGAGATGCTGACCCGCAGCGAAGCAGAGATGACTAAGTGACATATAGAATATGGTGACGACAACAGCATGTCGTAGAAGGAGATAACAGGTGGAGCCAACGACCCACTAAGACTAACGTATCTACAACTACATCCCCGAGCGGCAGTCAAACGAGGGCGTGAATGCGAGATGCCAGCGGAATGATCGGCCGGACAGAGGCAAGGGCTGCTTTCTTTTCTTCCCCACCGCGTCTTTCCTTGTGTGTCGGAGATCTAAAGCGAGTGCACCTAACAAGAACGGGAACAGAGTCGATCTATTCTATGGCGAAGCATCCAAAGCATAACTGCACACTCACACGATCTTTGCCGAGAGATAAGAGCATTCGGTGAAACCGGTGAACTACACTTGCTTCTGGATAGATGTGTGGGGCAGAGGGCTCGTGGTACCTCCTGCTCACCCTTCCTCCTCTGCTTTGAGAACCGTGTGAACGGAGAGTGGGCAGAAGGGAAGGAGGTCCTCATATGGAGTCGCACACTTAGAAGAGCAGTGCGAGAGACTGGGAAATGGGTCGAGTAAACTCCCGGAAAAATGACAGACAAAGCTTGACTTAGATAGAGTGATTTGATTTGTTTTGATTTTGTCTTAGTGATTTCCAACCTATTGACGTCACGTCAACCTCCCTCAATCAAAGGGAGACCAGCTTTCAATACTTGCCTTTAGGTTATGCTGTCATTTTTCCAATATCATTGAATAGCATGGCCTGGGGCTAAGATAACTCAAGTAGGAGAGCCGTGTTATGGGTGACCTTATTGCACGGTTCAGAGAGCACTTGTGTATGTGATGCAAGTGAACGTGTACGAAAAAGCTGTATTGCGGGTGAGTTCTTCGTTCCGTCGTCGACCCTATCTATGTTTCTACGATGGCCCAAGAACACGCTCATTCTTCAGCCGTAGAGAGACTTTTGAATTGCGAGGTACCATTACGAGCTCAATATATACGAGTGTTATTCCGTGAAATAACTCGAATTTCAAATCATTCACTTGCTTTAACTACTCATGCTATGGATGTGGGAGCATTAACTCCGTTCCTGTGGGCTTTTGAGGAGCGAGAGAAATTGTTGGAATTCTATGAAAGAGTCCCGGGAGCCAGGATGCATGCCAGTTTCATACGACCAGGTGGAGTGGCACAAGATCTGCCTCTTGGCTTATGTCGAGATATTGATTCCTCCACACAACAATTTGCTTCTCGTATCGACGAATTAGAAGAGATGTCAACCGGCAACCGTATCTGGAAACAACGATTAGTGGATATTGGTACTGTTACTGCACAGCAAGCAAAGGATTGGGGATTCAGTGGTGTAATGTTAAGAGGTCGTGCGACATGAAGACATTGATAGCAATATGGGGGAAGTTCCCATCAGGCAACAACGGTTCTGCCTGACCCTACTAAAGCATGCATATTATGTCAGTGAAGACTTGGTGTGAAGCCTGCAAGCTTACGTTCTAAATAAGAAGGCCCGGGGCTAGGGTGAGCTGAGGGGGGACAGCGTAAGTGAGCGAATGTGTGTAAGCCCAGTCAAACATGACTGTTCTAGGTGGGGCGGGCCACCCACCTTCGAATGGTGTTGGTCCTACGGACCGTGAACGGATTCGCCTCTGGCCTCTGGGCACGTCGGAACCGCATGAGTTCACCGGGGTGGAGCACAGTCCGCCAAAATCGGCATAGGTTAAGTGCTATTGATGGAACATGGGAAGCCTATCTTTCTCCATATGGAAGTGCTGCGGGCACATAGAGATGTGGGTAAAGGAAGCCTCAAAAAGCGAAGGCCGAGCTGTAGGTCACGTGACCTGCACCGAGTTGGTGGCTGACTGGGCTTTTTCCTTGATCAAAGCAGATCAGCTCGCCTTCTTGTTATCAAAAAGTCGGTCGAATCGGGCGGTCCTTACCCCTCCACGTCGAATGAAGGCCGGGTTCTCTTTTGACTTTTGATATGATAGGCCCGGCCACCTTCCCCTTCTCCCTTATGTTTAGGAGCGGGATCTACCCAAGAACGACCATTTAAGTGGTGGT